ACTATTCACTCGATTTTAGGTTTTTGGGTCATAATCATTATGTAGGAGAGATGGCCGAGTGGTTGAAGGCGTAGCATTGGAACTGCTATGTAGGCTTTTGCTTACCGAGGGTTCGAATCCCTCTCTTTCCGTACCTTCCCCTAATAAATCGATCTTACTAACCACAATAGATCAAATAGCAATGGATACGACTATTCCAACAGTTAGACCTTTCTTTGATATGGATTCTCTATTGCTAATGGCTGTGGTACGTAAAATACTGCGAAAGCAAAGAGTAGAGTAGACAAGGAATGAAAATCTCCCTCTCGGTCTATGATACCTAAATGCAAGAAAAATCCGGATCAAACCCTTATTTATCTTAACCTTAGGTTAATTTACTTCGCCGAAAGGGAGCAAAATGGGTCGAACGCTTATTCTTATTAGTGTTGATTTTATTTTTGTTAGGTTTAAGTCTGACGAGAATAATATTCTACAACTAGCAATTCATTTATTTTCAAACCGACCGATTTACTATCTATTATTTGATTGACTAATCCTTTATATTGGAATGGTTGAAGAGTCAAATGGTTTGGCAATTCCTCATGGGGGGATGAATCGAGAGAATTTTGAATTAGAGCTTTAGATTTTTGTTCATCCCTCGCTGCAATAGTATCTCGAGGTTTGCAGCGATAACTTGGTATATCTACTATACGACCATTGACTAAAATATGTCTATGGTTAACTAATTGGCGAGCTCCCGGAATAGTGGGAGCCATACCCAATCGAAAAAGAATGTTATCCAGGCGCATTTCAAGTAATTGTAGTAAAACCTGACCTGTTGACCCTTTTGCCTTTCCGGCGATACGAACGTATTTAAGTAATTGTCGTTCTGTAAGACCATAATGAAAACGCAATTTTTGTTTTTCTTCTAGGCGAATTCGATATTGGGATTTTTTCCCGGAACGCGATTGGTTTCTAAGATCACTTACAGCTCTGGGCCTTTTATTAGTTAGCCCCGGTAAAGCCCCCAGGCGGCGTATTTTTTTGAAACGAGGACCTCGGTAACGCGACATAAAAACTCCTTCTTCTTATTTATATTTAATTATTAATTCTTATTGATGAAATTTCATTCTACAGAATAAACCTAAACTAAAAATGAACTAAATTCTAAATAAAGCGAAATTTACTGAAGTATTATTCTATTAAAGAATAATGAGATGAGTTGGATAAATATCCAGATCTTTATATTCTATATATAGAAAAAGAAAAGGATTCTTTTCGTGAGATAGTTGGAAATTCCTATCACACAATAAATCAATAGCTTTTGCCAAAAGAGGAAGACATTTTTTTCAATATTCTTTGATTTCAAAGATGCATTATCAATCATGTAAAACATCGAATAAAATAAATAGAGAAAAGCCGACTATCGGAATCGAACCGATGACCATCGCATTACAAATGCGATGCTCTAACCTCTGAGCTAAGCAGGCTCACATAACAGAAATTCGACATGCATAGGAATTCAATAAACTCTTAGAATCTTTGCTATTCATTATTATACTATTTTAATTCTTAGCTATTCATATTCGCTAGTCATATCATAATAAATATTAATATATTAAAGAATAGAATATAGAATTTCAAATTACTGTTAAATATTATAGAAGATAACGATTAATCTAGCGATATACAATTTCCATTTTTTTATCACAATAAAATATTCTTTTTTTTTATGATTTGAATTCAAAAATCAAATCATATAAAAAAAAAGAGTCGACCGTTCAAGTATTCAAAATTTCGTGGGGAAATGAGTGGAAGAGAGACAGATGTATCGTGTATGTATCCACCTATATTGAATTGCCGATACAGAAATGATAAAATCGTTTTTGATTGGACCAAATATGAGCCTCCTAAATATGAGCCTCCTATAGATATAGAAGATGAAAGAAGATAGACAAGAAATCAAAGACAAAGAGGAGAAAACACTTTTTCGAGACAGGAATCCGCATCTATATAATGAATTCAACGGTTCCGGTATAAATGAGAGAAAAAAGGGAATGAGATAACAATGAAATTTTCATCTCAAAAGGGGGATATGGCGAAATCGGTAGACGCTACGGACTTAATTGGATTGAGCCTTGGTATGGAAACTTACTAAGTGATAACTTTCAAATTCAGAGAAACCCGGGAATTAATAAAAATGGGCAATCCTGAGCCAAATCACGTTTTCCGAAAACAAACAAAGGTTCAGAAAGCGAAAATAAAAAAGGATAGGTGCAGAGACTCGATGGAAGCTGTTCTAACGAATGGAGTTGATTGTCTTACGTTACTAGAGGAATCCTTCTGTCGAAACTTCAGAAAAGATGAAGGATAAACCTGTATACATAGAAGAATTGTTGTTAATCGATTCCATATTGAAGAAAGAATCGAATATTCATTGATCAAACCATTCACTCCATAATCTGATAGATCTTTTGAAGAACTGATTAATCGGACGAGAATAAAGATAGAGTCCCGTTCT